AAATAGTTACTTCCAAGTGAATCTTCCCTAGATACCTAAAATCTATTTTATTATGATCCATTTCGCGAAAATCAAGATTGTGCTAAAGATGCAAAATTGTTTTCTTTTTATTCTAACTCGAAAAAGAAAAAGAGGAAAAAATTGTAATGGATTTAAAGCGAGAACTTGTTCTTAGGTAAATCAATTGGGAGATGCTTCTCTAGAGTGGCCCATATAAGTTTTCCATCTTCCATACGAAAGCTGTCAATTCTCATAAGATCTTCTTCAGTCTTACTCAAAAGGTCCAATAGTGTATGTATATTGGCCCTTTTGAGACAATTATACGTTCTAGAAGGCAATTCTAATTGATCAATAAAAATACAATTCAATGGAATTCCTTTTTTGTTTTTCTTTAGATTAGTGAATCTTTTTTGAAAGGCTAAAAGGGGTGGAGTAAACCTGGTTTGATTTTCTTCGAAACTAGCGCCTTCTTCCTCTGCGTGTAGAAAAGGGAGAAATAAATCAATCAAATTACGAGAAGCTTCATAAAGCGCTTCTTTAGGGGTTAAACTTCCATTCGTCCATATTTCGAGAAAAAGTATCTCGTGTTTTTCATTTCCATTCCCACAAGAAAAAATACTATAATTCACATTTCGAACAGGCATGGATACAGCATCTATAGGATAACTTCCATCTTGAGAGTTCTTTCTGAGTTCCGTATGATATCCGCGATCTCTCTTGATCTGTAACTCAATACAGAAATCAATGGGGTCTCTCAAGTTAGCTATAGGTTGTGTCGTATCAACGATTTCTACGGAAGGCGGTAAGATTATATCTTGAGCGGTTATGTATCTAGGACCTTTGATGCAAATTGATGCGTCTCTAACTCCATAAAGATTACTTCTCAATACAATTTCTTTCAAATTGAGTAAAATTTCTTGTATGGATTCTTCAATACCTACTATTGTAGAATATTCGTGTGGCACGTTCCAAAATTTTGCGCGTGTGATACATGTTCCTTCTATTTCTCCAAGTAAAGCTCTTCGCAAGGCAATACCGACAGTATCCGCTTGACCTTTTCTAAGTGGGGACAGAATGAAACGACCATAATAAAGACGCTTACTATCTACTCTTGATTCAACACACTTCCACTTTAGTGTTTGGGTGGATCCTGTTACCTCCTCTCGAACCATAATAGACTAGTATTTATTTGATCATTGAATCGTTTATTTCTCTTGAAAGCGGTTTAATTCTTTTACAAACGTCTTTTTTTAGGAGGTCGACATCCATTATGCGGCATAGGTGTTACATCGCGTATACAACTTAACCGTACACCACTTTTAGCAATGGCTCGTAATGCGGCATCTCTTCCGCTACCAGCCCCTTTTACCATAACTTCTGCTCGTTGCAAACCCACTGTACGAATAGCATCTACTGCTGTTCTTTGACCGGCATAGGGTGATGCTTTTCTTGAGCTTTTGAATCCACAAGTACCTGCGGAGGACCAGAAAACCACCCGACCTTGCGGGTCTGTAACAGTTATAATGGTATTGTTGAAACTGGCTTGAACATGAATAACCCCTTTTGTTATTCTACGTGCACTCTTCCGTAAACTAAAACGGGCATTCCTACGCAAACCAATACGCACTTTCTTACGTGAACCTATTTTTGGTATAGCTTTTGTCATATTTTATTATCTCATAAATATGAGTTAGAAATAACAAAAAGAAAAAAAGATACAAAGATATCCGCTTCAGGGTTAAATATATCCTTTACTTTCATTTTTGGATTCGGAATTTGGACATTTCTGTGGGTACTTTTTTTTTTTTACTTTTTAGAAAGGAAAGCTCCTTTTTCGAAAGATTACCCCTGTCTTTGTTTATGCTTCGGATTGGAACAAATGACTCTAATTCGCCCACGCCTACGAATCAGTCGACACTTTGTACAAATTTTACGAACGGAAGCTCTTATTTTCATATTTAGGTATTCCTTTCTTAAACGATGAATCTACTCTTTGGGAAAAAATAAGCCTCTTGACTTAAATTTCGAAATTTGGAATTTATTTTCTTAGAAAAAACTAATCCTTTGAATCTTTGGTATCCTTCAAATCTTCAGTATCTTTCGAGTCTTCGGTACGCTTCGAATCCTTATGGGGAAGTCTATAAATTATACGCCCCTTGCTTGAATCATAACGACTTACTTCAATTTTGACCCTATCCCCCATCAGTATTCGTATAGAACTGGACCGGATTTTTCCTGAAATATAGCCCAGGATGATGGTGTCATTCTCTAAGCGAACTCGGAACATTCCGTTGGGTAGGGCTTCCGTAACTAAACCTTCGAAAGTAACTTTTGCTTCTCTCGGGTTTTTTTTTTCTCTCCTATTTTTTTTTTCTGTCATATTTTTTTCTCCTATTTTTCTATTTGGATTTTCAAAATAGGAAGTTCGAGATAGAATTCGGGTACTATAGGCGAGGTCTTTACCATATATAACATAAGATTTCTCCCCCAATTCTGTTTAGTCGAGCTTCTCGATCTGTCATTATACCTTGAGAAGTAGAAAGAATAGCAATTCCCATTCCGCCCAAAACTTTAGGAATTCCTTGATAGTTAGCATAAATTCGTAAGCCTGGTCGGCTGATACGCTTTAAAAAGGTTCTAGTTCTATATATTCCCTTTCTATTCTTTCTCTTTTGATGTCGCAAAGTTGAAACCAAGAAATATCTGCTACTTTCTTGATGTTTCCGAACACTTTCAATAAAACCCTCTCGTAGAAGTATTTTAACAATGTTTTCGGTAATATTTGTAGATACTACTCGAACAGTTCCTTTTTTACTCATGTCTGCGTTTCTTATAGAGGTTAGTAAATCAGCAATAGTGTCCTTGCCCATAAGACTCTAATTCTAGGTTCCTCCTAATTTTGAGATAATCGACATGTTTTCCTTTTTCTTTTCATTTTGGATTTTAAAGCATATACGTAAAACACAATCTACTAATTTTTTCTTTGATCTATATCTCGTCTACTAGTATTTATAATACTTCAGGAGCTAATGAAACTATTTTAGTAAAATTCAATTCTCTCAGTTCCTCGGCAATCGCGCCAAAAACTCGAGTTCCTTTTGGATTTCCTTTTTGATCAATGATAACTGCTGCATTGTCATCATAGCGTATTATTATACCGTCTTCACATTTGAATTCTTTACATGTACGTACAATTACAGCTCGAATTACTTCGGATCTTTCTAGAGGCATTTGGGGCACTGCGTCTTTGATTACAGCAACAATAATATCACCAATACGAGCATATCGCTGATTACCAGCAGCTCCTATGACTCGAATACACATCAATTTTCGAGCTCCACTGTTATCCGCTACATTTAAAAGGGTCTGAGGTTGAATCATATTATTTGGATTTCAATTTGTTATTTCACTGCAAAGGAATGGAAGAAATATTGTCTTTCCGGAAGGAAAAAACTGGTGTTTTTTATCTTCAATACTCCTTTTTGGGGTTCTATATCTCTAATCTAAGAAATTGGCTTCGTATGGGCATTTTACTGGCAGCTATGGAGATAGCTGCTCTAGCTACAGTTTCAGATACTCCGCTCATTTCATAAAGTATTCGACCTGGTTTAACAACGGCTACCCAATATTCGGGGGATCCCTTTCCTGAGCCCATACGTGTTTCTGTGGGTCTTAGTGTAACCGGTTTGTCGGGAAATATACGTACCCATAGTTTTCCACCACGACGTGCATATCGTGTCATTGCTCTTCGTCCTGCTTCTATCTGTCTCGCTGTAATCCAAGCGGGTTCAAGTACTTGAAGAGCATATCTACCAAAACAAATACGATTGCCTCGGCAGGATTTTCCCTTCATTCTTCCTCTATGTTGTTTACGAAATCTAGTTCTTTTGGGGTTATAGTCGATGGTTCTTTTTTAGTTCCATCTCTACTGCAAAACTGGACATGAGAGTTTCTTCTCATCCAGCTCCTCGCGAATGAAATGAGAAAGCGTGCAAATTTTTCGAATTTCATAATATTCCAAAATATTACGGATAGATACACATCAATATATAATAGAATAGGTTTTTTTTGAATTTCTTAAAATAGAAAAATATATAGTAAAGAAAGAAGATCTGGAATATATTCAAATTCGATATTTTTAGATAATGTAATCTCTTTTTTTTATAAGTAATATTAATATCCTTATTTTTAGCCCTATGGGATCATAGTAAACTATTCTAATCCAATAAAGATTTCGCGGGCGAATATTTACTCTTTCTTGTCTTATTTGTTAATTTATAACCTTACCAAATAAAGCAATTTTTTTGGTTTGTTCCGCCATCCCACCCAATGAAGTATTAGGATTCTTTTCAATAAAATCAATCCTATGCAGTCATAGGTTTTGTCGTTCCCACAGCTTCTCCTTTAATGGTTAGGTTTGAATCCTGCAATGGAGCTTCTAAACTTTCCGAGTTCATTTTCTCAGTTTTATTAACCCGGGCTGCTCTTTATTATTGCTTTAAATTTTTATTTATTGTTTCACAAAATTACGATTTTGAATTCTCTCTTATTTTTCTTATTTTATTATATTGATGCTTTATCACATTGCCTTTTATGATGTAATTCATAGACCATACACATTGGAATCTTATATCTTTCTTTCTTATTCTTCTTCCTTCTATCTATCATCCCTCCTTTTATCCACATCCCTTTAGTTTTCTTTCACAACCTAGAATCTGGTTTCTTTTTTAGACAAAAAAATGCAGTTGCTACAACTATATGATAGATCTACTCATTTATGATAGATGTATTTATTCACATAGTGACTGTTTCTTAGTTAGGATCTCGACAATACGAAGCAATAGGTTGGTTATTAGTTAATTTTCTATAATTACTAAGTTTTTTTTTTTTTAGTAGGGTTCGGTCAATTTTTTTTTTTCATTTCTATTTTGGACCCTAAAGAAAAAACTAACGAGTCACACACTAAGCATAGCAATTATATTAAATTCAAAGATTTATCAATTTTCATTAAATCTTATAGAAAGAGGTATAATTTCTTCTTTTTTGGGGATTTTTGTTTTTGGAAAAATAAGACTTTTGTCTTTTTTATTCTATTCCATCGCTGGCCAGAATGAGAAGACAAGGTTAGGTTAGTTATTCTTCTTCTACGAATATCCAAATTTTTACACCTAATACTCCATAGATAGTTCGAATTGGATAGCAGCAATAATCAATTTTAGCGCGAATTGTTTGGAGGGGAAGTCTACCCTTTTTGATGCATTCGGCACGTGCAATTTCTTTCCCTCCTAGACGGCCCGCAATTTTTATTTTTACGCCCTTTATATCTGCTTTTTTAGTTAAGTCAATGGCTTTTTTCATTGCCTTTCGGAATGAAACTCTATTTTTTAATTGGAAAGCTATATATTCTGCAAGAATGTTAGGTTGTCTATAAGGTTCTTTAACTTTTTCGATAGCAATATTAAGTCTCTGATTTACAGAATTCACTTCCTTTTGGATATCTTTCTCTAATTCTTCGATTGCTCCTTTTTTCTTTAATAAATTGGGAAATCCAATATGGATTATAACGTGAATTGTATCGATTTCTTTTTGAATTTCTATATGTGTAATTACTTCGGAACTTGCGTCTGATTCTATTTTTCTATTCGAGCTTTTTTTCCTATTCTTTTGTATATAGTTCTTGATACAATTCCGTATTTTTTTATCTTCTTGTAGACCTTCAGAATAATTTTTTGGTTGTGCGAACCAAAAGGAATGGTGATTTTGGGTTGTACCAAGTCTGAAACCGAGTGGATTTATTTTTTGTCCCATATTTTTCTATTCTATTTTTTTTTTTTACTGGGAATCGAAATCTTAGGTTGATCTAAAGGTTATTTAGATTTCTTTACTATATTTAGTACAATTGTTATATGACACATGGTTTTTTTTATAGGATAACCACGTCCTCGAGCCCGGGGTCTGAATTTTTTCATAATAGTACTCCTACTCACTTCGGCTTTTGTTATGAATAAATTCGCTTTGTCGAAATCCCTATAATGAGTAGCATTTGCTGCTGCCGAATAAACCAACTTTAAGATAGGATAAGATGCTCGATAAGGCATGAGGTTCAATATCATAACGGTTTCCTCGTAGTAACGCCAGCGAATCTCATCAAGAACTCTTTGTGCTTTAAAAACGGACATATGTATGCGTTTTTGTGCTTTGAAAACCCGTTCGAACTTAAGGAGACGATCTGTTGGAACTTTTCTTGCGAGTTTCCGTAGCCCGTTCCTTTTCTTCTTTATCCTAGGGGTATACTTTACCAATTTGAAACTTGTCATAAATAAGGTTATTCCCCGCCTACCTTTACTTTATTTGAATTCTATAAATTTTGTTTATTCTAAATCTTTCTATTCTGAATTCAGTTAACGACGAGATTTAGTATCCTTTCTTGCACTTTCATAACTCGTGAAATGTCGAGTAGGCACGAATTCCCCCAATTTGCGACCTACCATAGGATTTGTTATGTAAATAGGTATATGTTCCTTTCCATTATGAATCGCGATTGTATGGCCAACCATTGCGGGTAGAATGCTAGATGCCCGGGACCACGTTACTATTGTTTCTTTCTCCTCCTTCATATTGACCTTTTCGATTTTTTTCAATAAATGACGAGCTACAAAAGGATTCGTTTTTTTTCGTGTCACAGCTGATTACTCCTTTTTTTCATTTTAAAGAGTGGCATCCTATGTCCACTATCTCGATCGAGGTATGGAGGTCAGAATAAATAGAATAATGATGAGTGGAAAAAAGAGAAAATCCTTTAGCTGGATAAGGGGCGGATGTAGCCAAGTGGATCAAGGCAGTGGATTGTGAATCCACCATGCGCGGGTTCAATTCCCGTCGTTCGCCCATCGCATTATTGCAATGCAATTTTCCATATTCCTAGTTACGTATTTACTTACGGCGACGAAGAATAAAACTATCACTATATTTTTTCCTTTTCCTAGTTCTTCTTCCAAGCGCAGGATAACCCCAAGGGGTTGTGGGTTTTTTTCTACCAATGGGGGCTTTCCCTTCACCGCCCCCATGGGGGTGGTCCACAGGGTTCATAACTACCCCTCTTACTACGGGGCGTTTACCTAGCCAACACTTAGATCCGGCTCTACCCAAACTTTTTTGGTTCACCCCAACATTACCCACTTGTCCGACTGTTGCTAAGCAGTTTTGGGATACCAAACGGACCTCCCCAGATGGTAATCTTAAAGTGGCCAATTTACCCTCTTTTGCAATCAGTTTCGCTACAGCACCTGCTGCTCTAGCTAATTGCCCACCCCTTCCACGTGTGATTTCTATGTTATGTATGGCCGTGCCTAAGGGCATATCGGTTGAAGTAGATTCTTCTTTTTTCTCAAAAAACCCCTTCCCAAACTGTACAAGCTTCTTCCAAAGCATACGGCTTTCTAGATGTATATGACGATCTCTAGACAGATGGATCTTATATGAATCGTATGATGAAGTACCACATGAGTGGATATATAGAAAAGGAATCCAAATCTGCCGAATCGCTCATGTTATGATCTTCTACATCCTAGGTCTCCGCGTTCCGTCATCTGGCTTATGTTCTTCATGTAGCATTCAGATCGAATGACTCTATGAAATTACGTCGATACTTCCACATATTATGGGTAACGTAGGAGACATCCCTATTTTCACCCGGGGGTCTTAATTACCACTGCTTAGCTTTCAATTCGCCTCTGACCATCAAATTAAATGTGAATAACCCGTCCTCCTCTCTTTGAAACAAGGGGCGCTTCCGGTTCTGTGCGTGCTTCAAACAATTTTGTCTTCTCCATATTACCATATCTCTAGAGTCAATAATTTTCTATGAGGAACTACTGAACTCAATCACTTGCTGCCGTTACTCAACAGTTTTCTGTTGAGGTCTATCCCGTAGAGGTAGTCAAATTGGATCAGTGATCGATTTCTAGGTTTCGTCGTAAACCTAATTGGTTACTTCCAATTACGTAAATCAATAGTTCAAACCGCACTCAAAGGTAGGGCATTTCCCATTGATATAGGAACTTTTGTACCAGAAACAATAGTATCTCCAATTATAGCCCCTCTGGGATGTAAAATATATCTCTTCTCACCATCCCCATAGTGTATGAGACAAATGTATGCATTTCGATTAGGGTCGTATTCTATGGTTACGATTCTACCAGATATGTCTTTTTGATTCCGTCGAAAATCGATTTTACGGTATAGGCGCTTATGACCTCCCCCTCTATGCCTTGCGGTAATGATTCCTCTGGCATTACGACCTTTACTACAACGGTGCCGTCCATGGATCAATTTATTTCGTGGATTGGATTTCACTTGCCTGTCTACGGTTCCCTTGCGTGTGCTCGGGATAGGTGTTTTGTATAAATGTTTCGCCGTATTATTAAGTATTCTCCTTTAGTTCTTTTCTCTATCTAGAAGTGGAATAGAATAACCCGGTTGAAGGGTAATGATCATACGTCTGTAATGCATTGTATGTCCCAGAATAGGTCCCATTCTTCTACCCTTTCCGGGTAGTCGATGGCTATTCACAGCTACTACCTTAACACCAAAGAAGAGCTCGACCCAATGCTTTATTTCTGTCTTAGTGAATCCCGATTCGACATTAAAAGTATATTGATTCTTTCCCAATAAACGAAGACTTTTTTCTGTAAATACTGCGTATTTGATTCCATCCATAAATCGACTTTCCCTCCTATGCTCTGAGTTCCAGTATCGATAAGAATTCGAGTTCTTATTGTTCTTATGTTATGGTATGAATATACCATACCAATTCGTTATGTATGGATGATGGATGAGATTCCATGGATAGAGAGCCAGTTCCAATAGACTTATGGAACGTTCCCGTTCGCGTGCATCCAGCAGGAATTGAACCCGCAAATTTACCAATTATGAGTTGGGCGCTTTAACCATTCAGCCATGGATGCTTAACAGGGATCATCGTACATCGTAAATAACCAATTTTCATATAGAAAGACATATCATAGAAAAATGAAATCAAAATATTCGGAGATGGCAAATATTCGGAGATGACTATGAAAACACCTCTCTGGATCCTCGAATTGAAAGAGAGATTGAGAGGGATCAAGAATCCTAATTCTCGCTATTTGGAATGGATCCAATTCTATTGAGTCTGACTCATAGTGATCATTTCTCTTTAGCAAAGAAGGACCTTGGTTATCAAAGGATTGAACAACCGGGATCCATTTACTTATGATACCTACTTGACATTGCTAACAAGGATCTAATGAATTATGAGTTTAATAGATCCTCTTTAGCAGAAAGACGTATATTCCTTGCTCATTATCAGACAATCACTTATTCCCAAACCTCGTGTGGGGCTAATCGTTTTCATTTACCATCTCATGGAAAACCCTTTTCGTTCCGCTTAGCCCTATCGGGTATTTTAGTGATAGGTTCTATAGGAACTGGACGATCCTATTTGGTCAAATACCTAACGAAAAATTCCTATTTTCCTTTCATTAAGGTACGAGGGCTTCTTATTCCACAAGAACGAAAGCACCTTTTCATTCTTTCATATACTAGGGGTTTTTACTTGGAAAAGACAATGTTCCATACTAAAGGATTCGGGTCCATAACCACGAGTTCCAGTGCATTAGATCTTGTAGCACTTAGCAACGGGGCCCTATCCATTAGTATTCCACATAAGAAATCCATTATAGAAACTAATACAATTAGATTAGCTCTTCATAGACAAACTTGGGGTTTGCGAGCCAAGATAAGACCGGCTCGGGATCATGGGACCCTTTTCTCTCAGATAGGAGGGGATCTTGTACAAAATAGACTTCTAAGTAATAACCCCATAGATCCTATATCTATCTATATAAAGAGGCAATCGTGTCAGGAAGCGGGTTTTTCTTTGGCCAAACGGTACTTCGAACTTGGAACGAGCATGAGGAGATTAACGAGACTTCTTTCTCTTTTGAGTTTTTCTGGCGGA